AGAATCCCTGTTTTGTTTTCCATATCTTTATTTCTTCCATTGATATAGATCAATATCTTGTCATTTCTTCTTTTTGGTTTCATATAAATATAATTATATTAAATAAAAATAGTAAAGGACTTCTATTATATTTCTATTAAATTAAAGTATGAAATAAATATGAGACCCTGTAAAAAAATGATTATTTTTCGAGAATTTTTGGCCTAAAGGGGCATATTTGTTTCTTTTAAGATTAAATAAAAAAGTACGATCTATTTTGTACATTTCAACTTGAATTAGGGATTCCGCGTACAAATAAAAGCGGCCAGTCATTAAGTACATATACACATCTGGTTATATATGTATTACCATTATGTATTAGAAATAATAAAGAAGGAGGAGAATTTAAAATGCGAGATCTAAAAACATATCTCTCCGTGGCACCGGTAGTAAGTACTCTATGGTTCGGATCTTTAGCAGGTTTATTGATAGAGATCAATCGTTTTTTTCCGGATGCGTTGATATTCCCCTTTTTTTAATTTTTGTTATTGATATGGTAGGGGGGGAAGAGGATTAGAGATAGAATCAAATATCTGTAACTAATCCCTTCCCTTCTTTTTTTCGAATATATGTTAGAAAAACAAAAAAAAAAAGGGGGGGGGGGGGGGGTTTCCCCCCCTCGTTGAAACTAGTAACTCGGGCCAGGCTCAAATTTAAATAAAATTAATAAAAAAGAGAGTGAAATGTGATGTTTGGGGCAACAATATCATACAAGATACTTAAATAAAAATGAAATGCTGTTCGGCAATTTAAAATTCTAAATCTAGTAATATAGCTAGAAATCATTATATTACTTAATATATTGTTATTTTTATTAATATATTGTTATTATTACTATATTGATTATTGATTTATTGCAACGAAATCTTTCTTTCATAATTAGATTTCGAGTTACCTGTTTTTTTTGTTCCTTTCTTCTTCCTCATTTCGGATCGGAAAATTAAAGATAAAGAATTGAATGAATCAAAAACCAAAGGAGGCTCATGGCCAAGGGTAAAGATGTCCGAGTAACGGTGATTTTGGAATGTACCAGTTGTATTCGAAATCGTGTTAATAAGGAATCAAAGGGCATTTCCAGATATATTACTCAAAAGAATCGACATAATACGCCTAGTCGATTGGAATTGAAAAAATTCTGTCCCTGTTGTTACAAACATACGATTCACGGGGAGCTAAAGAAATAGATCGAACCGGTCGCTCGTGTGTCATTCTTCCGTTCCAAGGAAGATTAAAAATGACATATTAGATATATCTAATATATATTAATTTAAATATAAACAAACCAAATCCTATTTCGATCAGATCAACTGTGATGGAGAATTAAGAAATAGGATTCGGGTCTTTTCTTTAGGATAAGGAATAAACAAACCATGGATAAATCCAAGCGAATCTTTCTGAAATCCAAGCGATCTTTTCGTAGGCGTTTGCCTCCGATCCAATCGGGGGATCGAATTGATTATAGAAACATGAGTTTAATTAGTCGATTTATTAGCGAACAAGGAAAAATATTATCTAGACGGGTGAATCGATTGACCTTAAAACAACAACGATTAATTACTATTGCTATAAAACAAGCTCGTATTTTATCTCCGTTACCTTTTCTTAATAATGAGAAACAATTTGAAAGAAGCGAGTCAACCACTAGAACTCCGGGTCTTAGACCCAGAAAAAAATAGGATAACTCTTGAATTGAATCAAAAAAATTCCAATCCAAACTCAAATGCGGATTGACGCTATTTTTTCTAAAAATAGGAAATCCAGATTTGATTGTTGTGTCATTTGAAAAAAAAAAAATAGGGGAAGAATAAGAAATACTTTTTCTTGAACGTGTTTCTTCATTTTCATTTTGACGACGGTTTCATATTTTATCATACTAATTTCTACTCTACCTTCTCAGGGTTCATTTTCCAGGGAACTCCGTTTAAACCATTCCAATGGATTCCTTTCAATCTCTTTATTTTATGATCTCATTGGAAATCATATAAAGACAACTCTTATTTAATATAGCTATTTGTGCAAGTATTTTACGATTAAGAAGCAACTGTTTCTTGTACAGATTGTTTATTAATTGACTATAACTAAAGTATACTTTATTGTCTCGAATTACTGCATTTATACGAGTGATCCACAAACGACGAAAATCTCTCTTTTGTCTACCCCTATCCCTATGAGCCGAAACCAAAGCTCTTATTTTCTGTTGAGTAATAGTCCGAGTAAGTCTTGAATGAGCCCCGCGAAAAGTTGATGCAAATAAACGGATTTTTGTTCTACGTCTTCGAGCTATATACCCTCGTTTAATTCTGGTCATTGAATAAATGAAACTTTGATGAATAACTAATTGATTTCCTTTCTTTCAGCTATTCCCTTCCCGTGTCCTAGTCTATTAATAACAAAACGGATTCTTCCAATGTATAAAATAAAAATTCCAATGGCTTTTGCTACTCTAACCTTCCCGACCACGATTTTTTTTTAGGCATTTCGCCTAGAAATAAAATAGAAATAAAAATTGTATTGATACTAGGTATCAAAAACACATAGTAAATAAAAAGTAATAAATAAAAATAGATTCTAGTGGGTTCCATCGTTTCTATGGTTACTTCTTAAACGGCGAGGTCCTCTCTATACACCGGAGCCCCTCCTTCATTTAATCAATGTTATTGTTAACTTGTACAGTTCACATCCTTTGGCTCTACCAAAAATTATCTAGTACTAGGTCTTTCACAACGAGATCTATTTATACAGTAACGGTATTTAATTATGAAGATTTGCTGAGTAGCTGACCCTGTTAGTCCGTTCTTGCAAGAATAAGGCCTAAAATTTTGACTTTTTAAAATAAGATTTCCCCTGCTTAATGAATACCATTTGCTATCAATGGGGAATCCTTTCTCATCTTAAATTTTAAATTGAGGTGATTGGATTTGCACCAACGGGAACCATACATTTGATACCCCAATCGAAGGATAGATCTTTTTTTTTAAGTTATTGAATATTCAATGGAGTTCGTCCATTCTATCCTACTCACTGGTACGGATTGGTGATACTGGATCAATTGTTTTCTTTCTTTATATCCTAGTCCACGGTCTGAACGAGTCGCACATACACCCTAGTACATGTTCCTCGTCGCTGAGGACATCCTCCAAGAGCGGGGGATTTCGTGACATTTCTGATTGGCTGTCTTGTGTTTCTAATAAGTTGTTTAATAGTTGGCATGTTGAATCATATATATATAATGGGCTGGTTTAGATCGATCTTAACCGGATGCTTAGGAATTCTTTTTTTTTCTATATTATAAATTTCTATAATTATAAATTTCTATATTATATTATAAATTTCTATATTAAGAAATTTATAAATAGAATAGTAAATTCGGTAAGAAGATAAAATATCAAATCACGAATTCATGTGAAATCCTTGTTCTTTTTTATTCAGTCGCTACAAGATCAACAATTCCATGAGCTTGGGCTTCTGTTGCTGACATAAAAACATCTCTTTCCATGTCTTCGGATACAACCCATAAGGGTTTACCTGTCCTTTGTGCATAAACCCTTGTGATGGTTTCGCGCAGCTTCAGCAGCTCTTCCGCTTCCAGGACAAATTCTCCCGTCTGTGCCTCATAAAAAGAACTAGCGGGTTGATGGATCATTACCCTGATGATATAATATATGATATAACATAAAAAATGTTTCTTCTATACTCGTATACTCACATGATGAAAGTGAAAGGTGAGTAGATAAAGACTAATCAAAAAAGATATAATTGAACAACCGTACAGGCATCTTTTGCGCATTGCATACGGCTCTATAATGGAATTTACTTTTTTTTACCTTACCTTACTTACATTGAAGAAATAGAAAATAAATGATAGAGTCTATCAGACTCAGGTTGGTAAATGATCCAATAACCACCCTTCCTTTTGTAGTAGTTCAAAAATACTATAAAAATACTATGATGGTTCCGTTGCTTTATATATTTATTTCGTCTGTTATTTAGCAATCCCAAAGTTTCTTTTTTTTTTTCAAATAAAAAAACAAGATTTATTTTTATATTCTTTCATAACCTAAATATTGTTAGCCCCCTGGTGTGAAAACAAAAAAGTTTGTGACGCTGAAATAGGCCTTCCGACGGATTGACTAAACTCGAAAATGCCTTTTTATCTCATACTACTCTTTCGATACGTAATCTAACGGTTTAAATAAAAAACATTTCTCATATCGAATTCGAAGTGCCATGCTATTATTACTTAAATATTCATATAGAGCGAAGGCATAGTTTTCTTTTTTCTCTCAAATCAAATAAAAAACTCATTGGCGCCGAGCGTGAGGGAATGCTAGACGTTTGGTAATTTCCCCTCCGACAAGAATAAAAGATCCCATCGAAGCGGCTAATCCCATGCATATTGTCTGTATATCTGGTCGCACAAATTGCATAGTATCATAAATAGCTACTCCGGGTATTACCCACCCGCCCGGAGAGTTTATAAACAAATACAGATCTTTGGTATCATCCTCTATGCTGAGATATACCATAAGACCAATAAGTTGATTCGAGATCTCGCTATCAACCCCTTGGCCTAAAAAAAGTAATCTTTCTCGATAAAGTCGGTTGATTGGGATAAAATGGTATCCCTTAGAAACCGTACATGCACCTTTTGATGCATACGGTTCAACAAAAATCATGGAAAAAAGGAATCAATGTGTAGATTCTAGCTTTTTTTTCATAACAGGTTTTTTAACTTATAACTTTAACTTAATAAAAATAAATAAAATGAACTTTTCTTTCATTTTTCAAGAAAGATGAGTTTTGGCCTGTTTTGTTTATCTAAAAAAATTGCTAAGCTTATCTGACTAACTTCTCATTGATGTATTGTTTCATCGAGATACAATTTAAATCGCGATGTAATTTTCTTGTTCTTGACTGGGCTTCTTCAATTTTTTTAGGTTTATGCTCTACTCCGCGTAAAGATCCGCCCGATTTGGATTTGTACATATAGGACAAATGCCCCAATACCACGTCCTTTTGCTACGACTTCCCTATTTTTTTTTTTCGATTCATTTCATGTCTTCCAACAAATATTCAACGCATTCGTCATATTACTCGATTGATTAACATCACTTTTATTTCTAAATATCTAAATAAATCGAAATAACTAAAATATGATATAAATATGATATTAAGCCGTAATCATAAATATATTAAATATATTTATTACCAATTGGTTTTTTTCTAAACGGAGCCTGGATACTTCATTTAATTGGTCTAACCAAGCCAACCATAAATTATTCTAATTGATAATATTAATCCGTATACCCTCCCTAAAAAATGGATCTAATTGCACTTCACGCTCCAAATTTTTGATAATTGAATCAATCTTTCTCGGGCGAAAGAGGGAATATCTCGATCGGGGAAGAGAACGGGGAAATACCGTATGCCCAATATATCTGACAAGTCGCACTATACGTCAATCCACAATGCATCTTCCTCTCCAGGACTTCGAAAGGGGACTCTTGGAACACCAATAGGCATTAAATAAAAGAAAAATTAAGTACTATATCTCACTTTGATGTGAAAGCGTAACAGTGGGTTTAGTGGCCTAATGCTATTGATTTTATTATCCTATTTTATCCATAGATTGACTAAGTTCATAAAATAAAAAAAGAAGACAAAATGAATTAAGGAAAATTCTTACAAATGAGTCATGAACAAATATATATACATTCACGCATATAAACATGGTATCAACCCCTTACCATTGCGTATTGTTACTTATCGGGTATAGAATAGATCTGCTTCTTTTTGTTCCTACGAACAAAAAAGTTTCATTATTACTAAAAGTAATTATTACGCAAAGCATCAAAAAAATATTAATCCTTTCCCCGAGAGAATCCCCTAAAAAAGGGGGTCCATAGCATAGCTTTTTCCAATGCAATAAAGTTACATTGTGTCTATTTTTCGTTGATAAAGGGGTATTTCCATGGGTTTGCCTTGGTATCGTGTTCATACCGTCGTATTGAATGATCCGGGTCGTTTGATTGCTGTCCATATAATGCATACAGCTCTGGTTGCTGGTTGGGCCGGTTCGATGGCTCTATACGAATTAGCCGTTTTTGATCCCTCTGATCCTGTTCTTGATCCAATGTGGAGACAGGGTATGTTCGTTATACCCTTCATGACTCGTTTAGGAATAACGAATTCGTGGGGTGGTTGGAGTATCACAGGGGGGACTGTAACGAATCCGGGTATTTGGAGTTACGAAGGTGTGGCCGGGGCACATATTGTGTTTTCTGGCTTGTGTTTTTTGGCAGCTATCTGGCATTGGGTGTATTGGGATCTAGAAATATTTACTGATGAACGTACAGGAAAACCCTCTTTGGATTTGCCTAAAATCTTTGGAATTCATTTATTTCTCTCAGGGGTGGCTTGCTTTGGTTTTGGTGCATTTCATGTAACAGGATTGTATGGTCCTGGAATATGGGTGTCCGATCCTTATGGACTAACCGGAAGGGTACAGGCCGTAAATCCAGCGTGGGGTGTGGAAGGTTTTGATCCTTTTGTTCCGGGAGGAATAGCTTCTCATCATATTGCAGCAGGAACCTTAGGCATATTGGCAGGTCTATTTCATCTTAGTGTTCGTCCACCCCAACGCCTATACAAAGGATTACGTATGGGAAATATTGAAACCGTCCTTTCCAGTAGTATTGCTGCTGTCTTTTTTGCAGCTTTTGTAGTTGCTGGAACTATGTGGTATGGTTCAGCAACTACCCCGATTGAATTGTTTGGTCCGACGCGCTATCAATGGGATCAAGGATATTTCCAACAAGAAATATATCGAAGAATTGGTGCTGGCTTAGCCGAAAATCAAAGTTTATCTGAAGCTTGGTCTAAAATTCCTGAAAAACTAGCTTTTTATGATTACATCGGCAATAATCCGGCAAAAGGGGGATTATTCAGAGCAGGTTCAATGGACAACGGGGATGGAATAGCTGTTGGGTGGTTAGGACATCCTATCTTTAGAGATAAAGAGGGGCATGAACTTTTTGTACGTCGTATGCCGACGTTTTTTGAAACATTTCCAGTTGTTTTGGTCGATGGGGACGGAATTGTTAGAGCTGATGTTCCTTTTAGACGGGCAGAATCAAAATATAGTGTCGAACAAGTAGGTGTAACTGTTGAGTTCTATGGCGGCGAACTGAATGGAGTCAGTTATAGTGACCCTGCTACTGTGAAAAAATATGCTAGACGTGCTCAATTGGGTGAAATTTTTGAATTAGACCGTGCTACTTTGAAATCCGATGGTGTTTTTCGTAGCAGTCCAAGGGGTTGGTTTACCTTTGGGCATGCTTCGTTTGCTTTGCTCTTCTTCTTCGGACACATTTGGCATGGTGCTAGAACCCTGTTTAGAGATGTTTTTGCTGGTATTGATCCAGATTTAGATGCTCAAGTGGAATTTGGGGCATTCCAAAAACTTGGAGATCCAACTACAAGAAGACAGGGAGTTTGATACATCTTGCTTTGTTACCTTTCGTTTTTATTTTATTTGACTGACTATAGGGTTGAGGTACCGGATAAATCTTGATTTGACATTTGGCCTTTTCTTTGACTTTTGTTCTTTCTTTATCCGGTAGACGGTCCAAAATAAACAGCTATGGAAGCTATAATTGTAAACCACGATCGAATCTATGGAAGCATTGGTTTATACATTCCTTTTAGTCTCAACTCTAGGAATAATTTTTTTCGCTATCTTTTTTCGTGAACCGCCTAAAGTTCCAACTAAAAAGTAAAATGGTGAAATGATTTTTCATTATCTCAATTGAAAGTAATGATCCTCCCAATAGTGGGAGGATCATTACTTCGACTAGTCCCCGTGTTCCTCGAATGGATCTCTTAGTTGTTGAGAGGGTTGCCCAAACGCAGTATATAAGGCGTACCCGGTAAAACTTACAAGTAACCCAGATAAAAAGATGGCAACTAGGGTTGCTGTTTCCATTATTATATAGTTTTAAGACATTATGTAGTTTTAAGACCACAATGGATCTATGATAAGATCATTTATTTACAACGGAATGGTATACAAAGTCAACAGATCTTAATGAATATAAAATATTATGGCTACACAAACCGTTGAGGGTAGTTCTAGATCTGGCCGCCCAAAACGAACTAATGCTGGGAGTTTATTGAAACCATTGAATTCAGAATATGGTAAAGTAGCTCCTGGTTGGGGAACTACTCCTTTGATGGGTCTCGCAATGGCTCTATTTGCAGTATTTCTATCTATTATTTTGGAGATTTATAATTCTTCCATTTTACTAGATGGAATTTCAATGAATTAGATTTAATGAATTAGATTTACAAGAACCATTAACTAGCTTTTTCAATACTAAAGTGAAGCATTTAGTTTTCTGATTTTTATCCCAGTCTATTTTGGTAGTTCGACCGTGGAATTTCTTTTTTCTGTATTTCCGGAATATGAGTGTGTGACTTGTTATAATTGATCCTATGGCTAGTACAGAGAATAGATCTGTCATCTTGATAGAGATGGTTTTACTTCGTCGGATATTCATTTTAGTATCTGGAGCACGGAATATATGAAATAGATTACAATAGATTACAAAGTATTAGAACTATGATTCATACTTAATAGTCAGACCTCGTGGCCGGACTTCAAAAAATTTTTTAAAGAGTTAGAAGTTATAAATAGAAAGATTTTTTTTCTTTCAAACTTCCGTTTAGGCTTATTTTGATCAAAGGACAAAGATTTCTTTTGATTTTTCGTCATTAGATCTAGTCATTGAATAAGTGATGATCCAACGGTTCTTACTCAGGGAATTTTGGGACTTAGTTTGAGAAGGTTTTATTGAATCGTCGTGGTTCTAGTATGAATCTGAGGTTTTAATCGATTCATAGGGTCTTAACAAGAGAATTCCTATCAATAAAAAAACAGCAGTAAAGCCGCATTACACATAAATAACAACAAAGAAAATAGGTAAATAGAAGATTCAAGAGGCCTATAATGATCAATATAAAGACGAATGAGCCGACTTGATTTTTTGGCATTATAACCACAAAGAATAGTTTTCGGGTTTTTTATTCTTTACATATCTTAAGAAAAAAAAAAGGAATCCATAGAATTAATAAATTTAAAACTTTCTATTCCACACATCCGTTAGAACTATAGTATTGGGGTGTTTCTGTTTGAGCCGTACGAGATGAAATTTTCATATACGGTTCTCGGGGGGGGGGGTCTCCTTGGTTTACCTATCTCAATAAAATCTATGATTGGTTCGAAGAACGTCTTGAGATTCAGGCAATTGCAGATGATATAACTAGTAAATATGTTCCTCCTCACGTCAACATATTTTATTGTCTAGGAGGAATTACGCTTACTTGTTTTTTAGTACAAGTAGCTACGGGATTTGCTATGACTTTTTATTATCGTCCAACCGTTACAGAGGCTTTTGCTTCTGTTCAATATATAATGACTGAAGCTAACTTTGGTTGGTTAATCCGATCAGTTCATCGATGGTCGGCAAGTATGATGGTCCTAATGATGATTTTGCACGTATTTCGTGTGTATCTCACTGGTGGTTTTAAAAAACCTCGTGAATTGACTTGGGTTACTGGTGTGGTTTTGGGTGTATTGACCGCATCTTTTGGTGTAACTGGTTATTCCTTACCTTGGGACCAAATTGGTTATTGGGCAGTAAAAATTGTAACGGGCGTGCCTGATGCTATTCCTGTAATAGGATCGCCCCTGGTAGAGTTATTACGCGGAAGTGCTAGTGTGGGACAATCCACTTTGACCCGTTTTTATAGTTTACACACTTTTGTATTACCTCTTCTTACTGCCGTATTTATGTTAATGCACTTCCCAATGATACGTAAACAAGGTATTTCGGGCCCTTTATAAGGAAAACTCTATACCATTAATATTTTGAATAAATCATTTATCACTTGGGGTAGGAAC